CAGAAACGGAAGAAGGGGGGGAAAGAAAGGAAGAAAGCGATGTAGAAAGAACTTACGAAATGAAGGAGATTCAACAGGAACAAGAGGGATCCACCGAAGAAAACCCTTCCCTTTGTTCGGAAGAAAAGGAGGATCTGGACAAAATAGATGAAACGGAAGAGATCCGAGTGAATGGAAAGGAAAAAACAAAGGATGAATTTCACTTTCAAGAGGCACGCTATCAAGATAGCCCAGTTTACGAAGATTATGATCTGGAGAACCATCAAGAGAGTTGGGAATTGGGAAGACTGAAAGAAGAGAAAAATACAAGAATAAATAAGATGAGATTCGTCCACCTCCTATATATTTTATTCCTTCGCCCATAAGGAAACTTGCAACACCAATTCCATTTAGAATTCCATCAATTATATATTTATCAAAAAACTGAATTAGTTCGGCTAACCCTCTTAGACTCATGGTAAAAATACCAGTATAAAAAATATCTATATAACCACGATTATATGACCAATTGTATATCACACCTTTTATTTTGTCCAGAAGAATCTTTTTAGGACCTATTTTAAAAAATAAATGAATTAAGCCCAAATTTTTGAAAGATGAATAAATAGATCCATAAAAAATAGATGCTATCAATAGTCCGAAAAGAACTATACTTACTGAAAAAGAAGCATTTTACAAAAATCCATACCAATCCTCAGAAGAATTCAATTTTTTATGAAAAAGGGTTGCTGATGGAGTTAACCATTTTGATAATAGATCCAAATCTCTTACTCCTCCATTAAAAGAGATTCCTATTGATCCAATGAACAAAGTGAATAGTACTAATACAAGGAGAGGAAATAACATAGTATTGCTCGATTCGTGAGGATACATATAAGTGTACCTATTTCTAAAGTAAGTAATAAAGTCTCGTATCTTACTTCTTAAATTCTTGTCAATTTTAGATATATCTTTTGAAAAAAAAAGAAATTCCTATTGACTGTCCCTTTTCCCCATAGAGATATTGAATAAAACGAACTATTTTTTGTATTACTAAGATTACTAGAATCTTGAAAATGAATGCGCAAATACCCATCAAAGGTAAGTAAGTACATCCTAAACATATAAAATGCGGTTAATCCTGTTGTGAACCAAGCTATTAGTGCGAAAATTGGTGAGTACAACCAACTATCGTGAAGAATTTCATCTTTGGACCAAAAACAAGCAAGAGGCGGAATATCACAAAGAGAAAGTGTACCTAAGAAAAAAGTAGTTTTTGTAATTGGAACATATTTTATTAAACCTCCCATAAGAACCATATTCTGACTTTTCTCTGGTGAATATCCAACAATAGGTTCCATTGAATGAATAATGGAACCGGATCCTAAAAACAATAAAGCTTTAGAATAGGCATGGGTGATCAAATGAAATAAAGCAACTCGATAAGAACCTATACCTAGAGCTAACATAATATAACCCAATTGAGACATTGTAGAATAGGCTAAACTTCTTTTAATGTCTCTTTGGGCAAGAGCAAAAGTAGCTCCTAAAAGCACTGTTATTATACCTACTAAACAAATGAGATTCATTATGTAAATTATGTAAGATATAACTATGAAAAGAGGAAGAAGCCGAGCTACAATAAAAATTCCTGCTGCTAACATAGTAGCAGCGTGTATAAGAGCCGAAATAGGAGTGGGTCCTTCCATGGCATCAGGTAACCATACGCGAAGGGGGAATTGTGCGGATTTAGCAACTGCACCGACAAATAAGAAAAGGGCACATAAAGTAACAAATAAAGAATTAACCCCATTATTATGGATCAAGGTATCCACTATTTGGAACAAATCCCGAAATTCGAAACTACCAGTTATCCAATAAAATCCTAAGATTCCTAATAAGAAACCAAAATCTCCTATACGATTAGTTACAAAAGCTTTTTGACAAGCACTTGCTGCAATGGGTCATGTGAACCAAAAACCTATCAATAAATACGAACACATTCCCACTAGTTCCCAAAAAATATAAATTTGTATCAAATTGGAACTAGTAACTAATCCCAACATTGAAGCATTGGAAAAACTCATATAAGCAAAAAATCTCAAATATCCTTGGTCGTGAGACATATAATTGTCACTATAAATAAGAACCAGGATCCCAATAGTAGTAATTAGTATTGACATAATAGAAGTCAGTGGATCAATCAAGTGTCCGAACTCTAATAAAAAATCATTATTGATGGTCCAAGACCATAGATATTGATAGGTCAAACTTCCATTTATTTGCTGAATAGATAGATTGGCTGAAAACCACATAGATATACTTAGTAGTAAAACACTTAGGAAAGCCCACATACGACGAAGATCTTTTGTTGCTGTCGGAATAAGTAGAAGTCCAAATCCTATTGACATAATAACTGGGAGCGGAAAAAGAGGTATTATCCATGTATATTTATATGTATATTCCATAAGAAAACAAATTATTCTTTATTTCTTCTAATTATTTCCGATTCACCAATTATTATCTCTTTATCTCTTTTAAAGAGAACAAAATAATAATAAAAAAATATGAAAGAGATCAAATACAAAAATAAAAATATTGTAATTATGACTTTTTGTTTTATTAAATATTTAATAATATTTAAATATTTAAAATAAAAGTTGCAATTAGTTGTTCAAATATCAAAGAATATGATCAAAGAATTAGTCAAATTTATTACTTACGTTATTAATTAACTTCAAACTCTATAAAAGAAAGATATTTTTTCAATAAGAAATAATATGACATCATATGAGATTTTGAATAATTGGATTTTACCTTATTTTACCTTTACATTATATTCTAATTGTGTAATTTAGAGATATATGATATATTTAAGATTCTATTTTTCTATTTAAGATAGATTTATTTAATTTATATTAAAGTTCAGTTACAGATTTCTTTAGCTCTTTCTATTTTTATTTTCTTATTTCTTTTTCTATTTGTATGTTATGATATTATTATTGAGTTCTTTTTTGAAATTTATGGAATGAATTAAGTATAGATAATAACTAATAAAAAGAAATTTCTTTTGAACAATATATGTCTTTCACATACAACGATAAAAAGGAGTCACTTACCTTTTGAATGGCAGTTCCAAAAAAACGTACTTCTATGTCAAAAAAACATATTCGTAGAAATCTTTGGAAAAAAAAAGGATCTTTAGAGGCAGTAAAAGTTTTTTCTTTAGCTAAATCTATTTCCACCGGAAAGTCAAAAAGTTTTTTTGTGCAACAAAAAAAAGTCTTGGAAAAATCTTAATTGACATGTTTCAAAGAACTTCCAAATTTCCATTTTTGAATTGGAAAACAAATAATTAAATTTTACTAATGTATTGTATTTCACTTCTCCTTATTAGTTAGAACTAGGTAATATGAAAAATAAGAATCTTTCTGTCTACTTGATTCAAAGTACACAGTCTTTTTTTTTTTTTAGTCTTTCTATATTTCTATTATATTCTATTTATTTTATTTATTTCTTATTTCTATTTATTGAAATTTTTAATTATTGAAATTTATATTGATTGATATTCAATTTGTGAGATGGTTTTTTCTTTGCTATGAATTGTGCTTTTCTATTTTGAAAAGCACAATTACGATAGACAAGGAAGAATTTGAATATTTCATTCTATTTTCTACTAAGGTGTTGGGTCTCAAAATCATTAGAAAAGATTATGAATTTTATACCCCGACTGAGAACGAAACTTTTGAGTTCTGATTGTTCGGGATAAACAAGAATTAGGTTTCTAGTACGGAAAAATTGATTCTTAAAACTGAATCTACGAAGATGAAGATACTAATTCAATATTATTGATATTGAATATTTTCATATGAATGGAAATGCATCTTTCTTCATTGTTTACTAAACCCTATTGAAAATCGACAATTCAACATTAATTTCCTTATTATTATTTCAGGTAAGCCGCCATGGTGAAATTGGTAGACACGCTGCTCTTAGGAAGCAGTGCTAGAGCATCTCGGTTCGAGTCCGAGTGGCGGCATAAGGCATAAATAAGAATTATTATTAATTCTTAATCTTTTAATATTAATATTATAAAATATTATATACACAATAGATCTAATAGAATATAAAATATAGAAAATATTCTATTTGAGATTCTATTTAATCCCCTCCCCGATTTCAATTATTTAAAAGGGAATCTTCTTTATGATATTTGCGACTTTAGAACATATATTAACTCATATTTCTTTTTCGATCATTTCAATTGTGATTCTAATTCATTTGATGAACTTATTAGTCTACGAAATCGAAGGATTACGTAATTCGTCAGAAAAAGGGATGATAGCTACTTTTTTCTCTATAACAGGGTTTTTAGTTATTCGTTGGATTTCTTCGGGACATTTTCCTTTAAGTAATTTATACGAATCGTTAATCTTCCTTTCATGGAGTTTATCCATTATTCATATGATTCCGTATCTTGGGAATCATAAAAATGATTTAAGCGCAATAACTGCACCAAGTGTTATTTTTACCCAAGGTTTTGCCACGTCAGGTCTTTCAACTGAAATGCATAAACCCGTAATATTAGTACCTGCTCTACAATCTCAGTGGTTAATAATGCATGTAAGTATGATGCTCTTGAGCTATGCAGCTCTTTTATGCGGATCTTTATTATCAGTTGCTCTTATAGTGATTACATTTCAAAAAAGAATCGATTCTTTTTTGAAAAACAATAATTTTTTAAGTTTAAGGAAGTCGTTTTTCTTTGGTGATATGGAATATTTGAACGAAAAAGGAAGTGTATTAAAAAAGACTGATTTTCTCTCATTTCAAAATTTTTACAAATATCAATTAATTCAGCGTTTAGATTATTGGAGTTATCGTGTCATTAATTTAGGATTTACCTTTTTAACCATAGGCATTCTTTCTGGAGCAGTATGGGCTAATGAAGCATGGGGTTCGTATTGGAATTGGGACCCTAAGGAAACTTGGGCATTTATTACTTGGACCATATTTGCAATTTATTTACATACTAGAAAAAATTCAAAATTGCAAGATCAAGATACGAATTCGGCATTTGTAGCTTCTATAGGATTTATCCTAATTTGGATATGCTATTTTGGGATCAATATATTAGGAATCGGGTTACATAGTTATGGTTCATTCCAATTACTATCTAATTGAATAAAATAAACTACATAAAGAATACATAAAAAAATCGTCTGATACACAATGAGATTTTGTGGAAGTTTTTAGTTTTTGAGAACCTTTTGAATAATTCCTCTATTGAAAAGGTTCTCAAAAACTAAAAACTTTAGATGTATCTCATTAAGATTTTAATTCACCCTTCCTTTTTTTTCATTGTAACAACGAAGAATCGTTCAAATATGAAAGTCAAAGAATTCTAAGACTTTCTTTTCAATTAATGAAATTCATTTCATTTAATATGAAATCTAAAAAAATTAGTATCTATAAAAATAATTAGATAATAGAACTTGTACCTTGTCAACCGATAACGGTAAGAACGAAATCAGGATAAATACCAATTCCTAGTACAGGTAGAAAGATACAGATCGAAACAAATAGTTCTCGTGGTCCAGAATCAAAAAAATTCGAATTTGGAATATTGAATAGCTTGTATCCATAGAAAATCTGACGTAACATAGATAATAAAAAAATAGGAGTTAATATCATTCCAATTGCCATTAAAAAAGTAATGAAAATTTTTGGCATGAAAAGATATTTTGGGCTGGTAATTATTCCAAAAAAGACTAAGAATTCTGCAACAAAACCACTCATTCCTGGCAATGCAAGAGAAGCCCTCGAGAAACTACTAAACATGGTAAAGATTTTTGGCATTGGGATAGATATCCCCCCATCTCTTCGAGATAAACAAAGCGTATTCTATCACAACTTGTTCCTGCTAAGAAAAAAAGTGCAGCACCAATCAATCCATGAGAAAGTCTTTGTAAAATGGCTCCATTCAGTCCCATGCCAGTTATAGAACCAATTCCTATAATTATGAAACCCATGTGAGATACGGAAGAATAAGCAACACGTTTTTTTAAATTGCATTGACCAAGAGAGGTTGAAGCTGCATAAATGATTTGTATTGTTCCTACTATGACCAACCAGGGAGATAATCTAGAATGAGCGTGAGCTAATAATTACATATTGATCCGAATCAATCCATATGCTCCCATCTTTAATAAGATTCCAGCTAAAAGTATACATGTACTTTCTCCGTGGGTATCTGGTAACCATGTATGTAGGGGTATCATCGGCGGTTTGACATCATAAGCAATAAGAAAACCAAAATACAGTATTATTTCTAATGCTGCAGGATACGATTGATTAGCTAATTTTTCTAAATCTAATGTTGGTTCATTGGAACCATATAAACCTATACCTAGAACTCCTATTAAGAGAAAAATGGAACCTCCGTCAGTGCACAAAATAAACTTTGTAGCCGAGTACAGGCGTTTTTTTCCTCCCCACATGGATAAAAGTAAATAAACAGGAATTAATTCTAATTCCCACATGATGAAAAAAAGTAAAAGGTCTCGAGAAGAAAATGATCCTATTTGACCACTATACATTGCTAACATCAAGAAATAGAAAAATCGCGGATTTCGAGTGACTGGCCAAGCTGCTAAAGTAGCTAAAGTAGTGATAAATCCTGTCAGTAAAATAGGTCCTATGGAAAGTCCATCGATTCCCAGTCTCCAGTGAAAATCAAAAAGATTGATCCATTGAAAATCCTCCTTCAATTGGGTTAATGGATCGTCCAATTTGAAATGATAACAAGATATATAGCTCATTAGAAGGAGCTCTAGTATACATATAGTGTACCACCTATACACCTTATTTCCCCTATGAGGGAAAAAGACAATTGAAGAACCCGCGAATATGGGCAAAACAAGAAGTATTGTTAACCAAGGAAAATAACTCGTGATAAAGACAAGATAAAATTAGACCAGAAAAGCCCGTGCTCGGGAGAAGAATAATATATTTTCTTTTCTCGAGTACGGGCTTTTGTCAGTAAAGAGGAATCAACTGATTCAAGTGGAGTTTTTTTTCAAATATCAATAGGAAAGACCCATGCTACGAGTTGTTTCATGCCATAAATAAACACGGACACTCAAAAAATCCGTTGGACAAGCGGATTCACATCTTTTACAACCTACACAATCTTCGGTTCTTGGGGCAGAAGCAATTTGCTTAGCTTTACATCCGTCCCAAGGTATCATTTCCAATACATCCGTGGGGCAAGCTCGAACACATTGGGTACATCCTATACATGTATCATAAATCTTTACTGAATGTGACATTGGGTCTATAAATTCCAAATTTAAACATAAAAGATTTTCAATCTGGTAAAATAAGAAAATGAAATAAATCATATATTTTTATTGTAGACACCAGATGAATCAATGATTTATAAAAATCTTAAGAATTAATCTATTTTTTAATCTGTTTATGATAAAGGGCCAAGATACTTTGATTTCCATTTCAATAACCATTAAATATGATAATATGAGTTTACAAATTCAATTCATGTTAATTTTACTATATATCTAATATCTATTAGATATCTATATATATATAAATCTAATATTTTCGAAATAGAATAGGATATAGAAATAGGATTTAGGATATGATATATGATAATATATTATATATCAGATGAATACATTTGTTATTAGGTTAGTGATAGAATAAGTTAGTAACTCTAAATCAGAAATATATATATGAAAAAATATAAGAAAATAAATAAGAAAATAATATGAATAGAATCTAATAGAATATTCTATTCTATTGAATTCTAATTCTATTATATTCTATTTAGAATATTTTCTTAGAATATTTTACAAGTCTGATGTTTTTATTTATATGGGAAAATAGAAGAATTATGACTAATTCTTCAGCAAATTCGATTGATTGATACGAGTTGATTTTCTGTTACGATGGATCGATGAAACAATAGCTAGCCCAATAGCTGCTTCAGCAGCTGCAATGGCTATAACAAAGATTGCAAAAATTTCTCCTTTTAATTGTCGACTATCAAATATATGGGAAAATGTGACAAGATTTATATTCACCGAATTCAGTATAAGCTCAAGACACATAAGTGCTCTAACCATGCTTCGGCTTGTGATCAGTCCATAGATACCGATAGAAAATAAATAAACACTTAGACAAAGTACATGTTCTAATATCATTGATAAATTCCTCATCTATCTCAATTCATTTCAATATGAGAACAAAAATTAAACCGATTCGGTTGAGTAGAATAGAAGAATTACAGAACAAAAGAAGATATTCACAGTAGATTGAGATTCAATCCATTTTCATTCTTGAAATTTCAAGAATGAAGTTCTTATTAGACTAGATTATTGATATTAGATATTAGATTATTGACGAGCCATAGTAATTGCACCTATCAAAGAAACTAAAAGAATTAGAGAAACGAGTTCAAAAGGAAGATAAAAATCTGTGGATAAATGAATCCCAATTTGTTGAACGTTACTTATTAAGTCCTTTTCTATAATCTGATTTGATCTTGTAGTCCGAAAAATTCCGTACCATGACGTATTTGGGATAGTAGTCATTAATGAAAAAAAGATACTTGTACAAACCAATGAAGTGATTCTATCTCCAATGGTCCACAAATAGGAATCTTTGGAATATTCTGAACCATTCATGAACATCACAGCAAATATGATTAATACATTGATGGCTCCCACATAAATAAGGAACTGCGCGGCAGCTACAAAATAGGAATTCAATGAATTCTAGAATAAGGATATACAAACGAGAACCAATCCCAATGAAAAGGCAGAATCAATGGGATTGGTAAGTAATACTACTCCCAGACCTCCTAATATAATAACTGATCCCAGAAATACTACAAGAATATCATGATTGGTTCAGGTAAATCCATATATTTCATGACCTTACTAAGGATTCAGTAAAGGAACTCTTTCTTATATGATACCTTTCTAATTGAATGAAAAAGAATGAAAAAAGAAAAACCCCTTCCTTGGTTCAAGAACGATTACCAATTACTAAGCTTTGGTTTAGAATAAAGTAGGATTAGCCAAAGAATCTTATTTTATCTATCTAATGATATCCATTTTCTTTTTTCATTTGATTTGTTGAATCCATAACTGTTTGAATTGTATAATCTCCAATTATTGAAACTGGTAACCGACCTAAAGAAATTTTATTATAATTCAATTCGTGACGATCATAAGTGGAAAGCTCATATTCTTCAGTCATTTATAAACAGTTTGTTGGACAATACTCGACACAGTTACCGCAAAATATACAGACACCAAAATCAATACTATAATGAAGCAGTTGTTTTTTCTTAATATCTTTTTCCAATTTCCAATCAACGATAGGAAGGTCTATTGGACATACGCGGACACATACTTCACAAGCAATACATTTATCAAATTCAAAGTGGATTCGACCACGAAAACGCTCTGATGTGATTGATTTTTCATAAGGATATTGATCATAAGGATATTGAAGAGTTACAGGTAAACGATTTGTATGGGATAAGGTAATTATGAAACTTTGTCCAATGTACCTTGCGGCTCGTATTGTTTGTTTGCCATAATTCATGAACCCAGTAACCATAGGTAACATATTTGAGATATCCATCAATAAGATTTCTGTTTCTGTCTCTTGGGTGAGATAAGTTAGAAATATAGAATATTCATTATTGTTTTTTCTGAATTTCTTATTCTTATTTCTACTTTATAGTGAAACAAGTTGAAAAGAAGTTGTCAATAATAGATTACCTAGAGAAATAGGTAGAAGAAATTTCCATCCAAGATTTAATAATTGATCCATTCTCATCCTAGGTAAAGTCCATCTTGTTGTGATAGGAATGAACAGAAACAAATAAGCTTTAGCTAATGTAATAAAGATACTAATTGCTATTACAAAGACTCTAAAAATTTTGTTTATTCCAAAAAGTTCAGTAAGAGATATGTGCAGAATAGAAAAATTCCACCCACCTAAATAAAGAACTGTTACAAATAATGAAGAAACTAATAGATTTAGGTAAGAAGCAAGATAAAAGAATCCGTATTTTATACCTGAATATTCGGTTTGATAACCTGCTACTAATTCCTCCTCTGCTTCTGGTAAATCAAAAGGTAATCTTTCACATTCTGCTAGAGAAGACATTAGAAAAACTAGAAATCCTATGGGCTGACGCCACAGATTCCATCCCCCAAAACCATATTTAGACTGTGCCTCAATTATATCAACTGTACTTGAACTGTTAGATAATTATAGTCGATGATAACATCACTGCTACCATCGCTATTCCAAAACCGTACATGAAACTTAAGTTTCATACGGCTCCTTTATGGCCACAAAAAAATGTAAGGTAAGGACTAGTTTAGTATTCTTGCTCTCCTTGAACCCTAGGTAAACACAATGTAAAGATAAACTGGATGTTGGAGAGTCCTCAATTCGACCAATAAAATTCTGTCTGCTAGAATAAGAAAAAGCACTTCCGAATGGATCTCATCCCTTAGAATAATAATATTCTAATGAATAGAATCAAAAATCCTTCTTGTTCAGCAATAAGTTAAGCCTTCAATAAAATACTGGTTCTATTCATAAATAGAAAGATTTAGACATTAGTTCATGAATCATGATAAGAATTTCCATATGCATATGTATCAAGAAAGAAAGATTTTCTTAGGATTCCCGTTTTATTCTTTTTTTATTATTTTTTTTATTATATTATCATATTGCATTCTATTTGTCTTGTTCCTTTTCTTCTTTATCAAAACTAAAAAAAGGAGAGAAAATAAAGGATTAATTCGTTCTTAATAGTTATTTATTTAATCAGTGAATAGTAGCATACTCTAGATCGGAATCGTGGGGAAGTACTGCTTGATCATTTCTACCAACTCCAAGCCCTTATTATGATTCGTTTTATGCGAAGTTTTATGCAAAAATAATTTTTTTGATACCTTACATTATTTCCATTACTTATCCTTTGCCTACTTTAGTGTTCCTAACTGCCCACTTTTTTTGATTGATCCCCAGTATAGTAATAAATACAGTTGATCTTTTGCATCCGCTTCAAGATATGACGACTAAGAAAATAATCTCAATCTTGGGGTAAACAACTTAAACTTATGTTTACTTCAAATTTCTTCTTGTACCTAGGGAATGAGATTTTTCTTGTTTTACTGCAAATTGAGGAGCAGTTTTGTTTCACTCATATAACTATCTGGTTTAACTCATCAAACTTAAATATTTAATAAAAAAGATGAAGATATTTATTCAAGACATTCAATTTCTTTATCTTCACTTACTTTAGAAAGTCTAAAGTTAAAAAAAAAAAAGATTCTTTTTTCTCTTCTTTTCTTTCATATTCATATTTACATATTGAATTAGATTCCTATTTTATTGTATTTAAATCCATTTCTTTTATCTTTTTTCTTTTATAGATTTATAGAAAAGATAAAAGAAAAGTTTATATTCCAACGAATCACACGTAGAGATATTGCTAACACACATAGAGTTAATGGTATTTCATAACTAATAGATTGAGCTACAGCTCGTAAACCGCCTGAAAAAGAATATTTATTATTTGATCCATATCCTGACATAAGAAGACCAATGGGGACAATACTTGAAAAAGCAATCCATAAAAAAACACCTATACTGAGATCAGCTAAAACAAGGTGATATCCAAAAGGAATTACTAAATAACCTAAAGAACTTAGTAGAATGGATATAAAACCTATAGAAGGTCCGACCCTAAATAAATGAATATTACCTCTAGATGGAAGAAGATTCTCCTTGAAAAGTAGTTTGGTCCCATCCGCTAAAGCTTGAAGAATTCCGAATGGGCCAGCATATTCAGGTCCAATACGTTGTTGTATTGCTGCAGATATTTTTCTTTCTAACCACACAATGACTAATACCCCCATTGTGATTCCTAATACAAGGGTGAAAATGGGGACAAAAATCCATAAGAATCCATATCCTTCTTTTAAGGATTCTAATCTATAAAAAGAATTAATAGTTTGTACTTCTGTCGTATCAATTATCATTTCAACGATCAACTTATCCCATAATGATATCTATACTACCTAGTATCGTCATGATATCAGCCAATTTCATTCTTTTAACTAGCTGGGGAAGAATTTGCAAATTGATAAAACCAGGTGGACGAATTTTCCATCTCCAGGGGAAAACACTACTATCTCCTATTAAATAAATTCCTAATTCTCCTTTTGGGGCTTCTACCCTTACATAAAGTTCTTGTTTTAACAATTCAAAATTGGGTGAAAGTTTTTTAGTAATTTTTTAGTAAGAAATCTATAGTCAAAATTATTCCATTCGGAATTATTTGTCCTATGGAAAACGCCGGTTTTCGAAATTCTCATAAGGTCCTCCAGGAGTTCCTTCTAGAGCCTGTTGAATGATTTTTATGGATTCTTGCATTTCACCGATTCTTACTAAATAACGAGCTAATGTATCGCCCTCTTTTTGCCATTTGACTTCCCAATCAAATTTATTGTAACACTCATAGGGATCAACTTTACGAAGATCCCATTGGATCCCAGAAGCTCGTAACATTGGTCCTGATAAACCCCAATTTATTGTCTCCTCCCCACCAATAATGCCCACTCCTTCAACTCGTTCCAAAAAAATGGGATTTCGCATGATGAGTTTTTGATACTCAACAACTTCTGTTAAAAAATAATCACAGAAATCAAAACATTTATCTATCCAGCCATAAGGTAAATCCGCAGCTACTCCTCCGATGCGGAAATAATTATGCATCATTCGCATACCTGTGGCAGCTTCAAATAGATCATATATTAATTCCCTCTATCTTAAAATATAGAAAAAGGGAGTCTGTGCACCAATATCGGCCATAAAAGGGCCAAGCCATAACAAATGGGAGGCTATACGGCTCAGCTCCAGCATTATAACTCTGATATAACTGGCCCTTTTAGGCACTTGAACACTCTCCAAGCGTTCTGGTGCATTTACTGTTATTGCTTCTGTGAACATAGTAGCTAAATAATCCCAACGTGTTACATAAGGCAAATATTGTATAATTGTTTGGTTCTCCGCTATTTTTTCCATCCCTCTGTGTAAATAGCCCAATATAGGTTCACAGTCAATAACATCTTCACCATCCAGAGTAACGATCAGCCGAAGAACACCATGCATTGATGGGTGGTGAGGCCCCATATTGACTATTATAAAATCTTTTTTTGTAGCCGGTAAAGTCATCTTTTTTTTCCTTAATTTATTATTTCATGAATTTCTTAAAATAAAAAATAAAAAAAAGAAAATAATAATAACTGAACTAAGAAAAAAAGAATTAAAAAATCAAAAGGAACAAGGATAATAATAAGAAACTCAAAGAAGAAATTCAAATTTAATTAACGAGTTTTTGGTTCCCGAATATCTAACTGCTCTATTAATTTCTTATAACGCATCTTATTTTTCTTTGACAAATAAGTCAATAATCGTTGACGTTTTCCCAGAATTATTCGTAGACCCCTTTGCGATAAAAAATCTCTTTTGTGCAATTGTAAATGTAAAGTAAGTCTCCGTATCTTATTGGTGAAATGGGATACTTGAAATTCAACAGACCCACTATTTTCTTCTTTTTCTTCTTGTGTAATAACTGAGATCAATGATTTTTTGACCATAAATTAAAGTTTCTATTTTTCTTTTCTGTGAATTTTACCGATCGGGAAAAATAATAATATTTCTGAGTCCAGTTATTTTTATCTAGTATACATCAAAATTGTATTTTATTCATATACTACTTTGTTTTTTATTTATGTGGTTTATGTTTTGTATATTTGATCCAAATATACAAAACATATATGTATTCAGCAACTAGAACAATTTATTTTTACTTAAAAGGATTCCGCTCTTCCTAGTGAAAATTGATACACTATGAAATTAGCATCATGTATTAGAATATTACACAGTGTGTATTTTTTGACTTTCATCTACCGAATAAATTAATCCACTATAAATCTTTTTCCTTTTTCATTGGAATTGAATTCATTCTGAATTGTGAATACATATGTATTCTTGACATACTAAAACGACTGCCATTATTGGTATCAAACCAATAGCGATTCATACAAGCTACATCTTCTAATCGATAATTGGGCCAAAGAAACAATTTGAATTTAATAAAATCTTTTCTATCTGTATTAATATGTTTGTTCTCATTGAAAAATTGCCCACATTTTCTTATTTTGTTTTCGTTGCAAAATCTTGGATTTCTATCCACAACATTAAAATTTGGCAAATTGAAACAAATTCGAATTCGAAATTCTCTACGACGTCTGGGAGATAGAATATTTTCAGGAATAAGTAAATTAGAATGATTTTTGTCTCCACTCAAAAATATGTTGCTGTGTCGTGCAATGGATTTTTCAACCTCCTTTTTATCAATATATCTTTTTTTTGTGTCTTTTGGATTTGTTTGGTGTTTCTTATTATCAACCAATGAAATATCCATAGTTTGATATATAATAGATTTTCCGTTCCTTCCTATAGATAGATGAATTGGTTGAATAATAAATATTCCCTTTCTTATCAATTCTGCAAGAACTAGGTCCTTTTGAATCAGCATTTCATCTAGATTTATTTCACCTCTTTGAATCGAAGATATAGCAATATCCTTTGGATTTATCAGTCTAAGTAGGAGACAATATATCCTTATATTTTTCATTATTTTCTTATTCAAGGGATCAGCCCATTTTAGTTGAAAAAGGAAATATTTTTTCAAAAAAAAATCCAGTTCCGTTTCATTCTTGCTCTTATATTGTTTTATATCCTTTTTTAGTTTGAATCTTGCGTAATCTTCTTCAACCTTGGCATTTCCTAATTCAAGATCTTTTTTTTTTTTATATGATTTCTTTGGATTTATGTTAATGTTTTTACTTGTTTCATTTATAGAAAAATGAAAAAGGAGTGATTTGATTGGGATGATCCAAGGTTGAATTTTATATACATCAAAAAGTAGCACAAATTCTGGGAAGAACCAAGTTCCTAGATTGGATATAGTATCATGATTTGATGCCGTATGATAGAACCTTTTTTGATTGCATGGGAATGAAAAAAAAAGATCTTTTTTTTTCATTTTTTTTAAATTATTAATTTCAGTCTGAGTATTTTTATGAATCTTGATGCCAATATGTGCATTAGCCCATATCTCAATATTCTTTATAAAACAAAGATGAAGAATTCTACAATCAAAATATTTTCTATCCAAACTCTTTGTATTTCTATCAATAAGATATCCTTTTTCTAGATAATCATTACTCGGTATACTTACTAATACATAAAAGGATTCAGGTTTCAATGTATTGAAATGATATGGAATTTCTTGGTCCCCGTTTCTTTCTAATGTTGATTCAGAAGTGTATAAATTAGGGAGATTTATGTATTTATAAGATAAAAGATCATATCTGTAATGTTTTTTCCATTTGTTTTTTTGACTCATAAGTGAATTTACTGCATAGTCCTTTTTTTTCATGGAATAAATGAATTGATATTTTTTATATAAATCCAATTGGTTTGATTCCTTGTTTTTAATCAGACAATGTTTATTTATTCTATTTCGGTATTCTTTAGGTACTAATCGAGACCTTTTTTTTTGAGATAAATCGTATTGATAAGAAACTTTTAACCAATTTTTCCATTCGTTCATTACATATGTATGAATTCTTTTATGTCTTGATTTAGAATTAAAGATTCCGTGGATCATAAAAGAGTTTTTAAAATTATCCTTAAAAAAAGGATAGCTCCCTTGATATTGAAGTACAGGTCTCAATTGAGACTTATTAAGTAATTGATTTTGTGATATTTTGTAAAAAACATATGCTTGGGACAGGGAAGATAAGTTCCAATAAGTATTGGAATTTTGATTGCTATTCTTAGTATTATCAGTATTTGAAAACAATTTTTTTAGAGTCAAAATAAAATTCATTGTATTTTGATTTTTTTCATCAATTCCTTCTTGTTCTTTATTTATTTCATTATTGTAAATGGGTTTATTAAAGATCTCTTTTGTTGATTCAAAGAAAAGTTGTTTATTTATCTTAGAAATGGTAATGGTACATAGCAAAATATCTATGTATATTTTTTCAATGAATGCTTTAATAAAGCAGTGTGATTTACGCATTAATCGGATATTCTTCTTTTTTAATGTTTTCCAAAAATGTTTCTGTGATCCCGATCTTTTATTATCATAAATTAGAACTATTTCTTTTTTTTTCTTCTCTTTTGCAGTTCGTTCAATTTGATTCTTGATTTTGATTGTTTTATCAGAAAGATCTTTAATTCTTCTTTCTATTAGTGAATAATTAAATAGTGAATAATTAAACCAATCCATTGTTCGATTTAGAACGAACGATTCTTGAAGAATCTTATTATTTCTTTTGAAATCTTTTTTGTTTTCATTCGATTCATATACTTTTTTTATCCTCAATTCAAATAAGAAATTTGGATTTACTTTCTCCAGTTTTTTCATTATTAGGTTGATAACTCGAACTATTTTTATGACTCCTTTTGTTTTTTCTTTTATAACTTTTAAAAAGTATTTTATTTCTTTATTGAAAAATTTTAGAACTTGTAAAAATCTTTTTTTTTCCTTTTTTTTTATTTTTTGGAGTTCTTTATAAATAGGTTCAAAAAAAAAAGGTCGTTTCCGGGGAAAACCAAAGGGAAGTTCCGCTTCCATTCCCCAGACTGTTAAAAAACAAAAATTTGTTTTTTTCTCTTTTTTTTTCATTATATCTTTAGGATGAGATCGTGCCTTAGATTTTCTCCAAGGTTTTAGACAGAAAGGATATAGAATCTTTATCTGAATACCGTTTATTAACCAATCTTGGGGAAATTCTGTTTCTGATAATTGAACACCATTATAGGTACATTTAATATGCATTTCTCTATTCCATTCCTTAAAATCCTCGTCCCACTCGGGAATTTGGAATAATAACATACGGAAAATATTTTTGGCTATTATTAATGAAGGCAATATGATGTATTTTCTAAGAAAAGATTGGGTTACTAACATCAAACCTCTTATTACTTGAGTAAATATAAAGGTATCCCAAGCTTCTGATATTTCTATCTGTTCATTTTTATAGTTTTTTTCCTCTTTATCTTTTTCTTCTTTTGTATCTTCATTTTCAAAATAGGAAATTGTGAATTCTGATTCTTGTTTTCTGTCCATCCAATTCCTAAAAATTAGATTCTTTATTTCGTTTATATCAAAATAGGAAAAAAAAGAAGTTTTGTCTAGACGATCCAAAAAAAGCGGGGAATGTACATTTACTTGAAATAGGTCCCAAATAACTGTTTTACGTCTTTTAGCGCGCATGGATCCTTTGATTAGATTGCGACGAAAATCCGATTGTTGTGAGTAACGTATCAAAGTAACTTCTCCCTCTTCCGTTTGATCATCATTTTTATCAGTGTTACTAATACT